TATACAATGTAATGTGAGTTTGTAACACTATATATAGATAGAAATTTGAATTAACTTATGATGCCGACTGAGCCTTGCCTGTATTTAGGGGTTTGCCAGGAATAACTAGGACTCTTTCGGCTTAGGGGGTAGGGGGGTTTGGCGCGCGCGCGAAGCCAGGGGGGAATCTTAGAGTAGTATGTGGAGTAAAGAGTAATAGTATGTACTAAAGGAAAGTATGTAACTCTTTAGTGTATGTCCTATATCATTACATTATCTTTGGAAACGTCAAAAAGTGTGGGTTCCCCCTTATTAATTATTGGTAACACCACTGGAGATGTCATGTGAGATCCCCAAAAAAAAAAAAAGAACCAAATGCCTTTAGGTGGCTGTTCACATGGGGGGTTTTTGCTAATGAAGCACGACACCATTAACTTATGCCAATGTAATTCACCGTTTGGGGAGTATATAAAATTATGGACCTGAAATAGGAACCAGATGCCAGTAATAGTGCAGGTGTGCGACCCCCACAATTAGTGTCCCTGATCCATCATTCATGATGGATCTTAAGATATAGAGTATTGATGGTTTCTCACTGCCCCATAGCACTATATAAACTTTTATTGAGTTTTCAAGTAATGTTAGATGAGGGTAAGCTATGCGAGTGTAATATTTACTTTCCGGCCCATTTCTTTAACAATTTTTAGGTGAAGATTTATCATTAGGGCCGATGCTGATATCTCTTTCAACTCTGCTAAGTGGTAAAGGTGAAATATAATTGTATATGAGATGTTGGTTTAGTGTACGAGTCCATCATGTAATATTATACATAATTATATACTACACCATAGTGTTGAGTTATGCATATTATGTACTAGAGCATAGTACATATAATTAACCAGGTACATTTCCTATTTACAGAAAATAGTTTACATAGAATTCTAGCTTTGGGGGCTAGGGGTGGGAGTTAGAATCTCTCTTTTCTGGCAACATGGATAGACTCTAACTCCGGGTGGGAGTTAGAATCTCTCTTTTCTGGCAACATGGATAGACTCTAACTCCGGGTGGGAGTTAGAATCTCTCTTTTCTGGCACATGGGGGGACTTTAACCCCGGGTGGGAGTTAGAATCTCTCTTTTCTGGCACATGGGGGGACTTTAACCCCGGGTGGGAGTTAGAATCTCTCTTTTCTGGCACATGGGGGGACTTTAACCCCCGATCTCCGGATTACAAGACCGGCGCTTTAAATAACATCTAAGCTACTAGGGCAGTTAAAGTTAAGTAGTTTGTTTTCTAGCCATCCTGTTAGTGGGTGGAAAATTAGAAATAGGGAGAAGTAAAAAACAGAGGCGATTTGGCCGAGAATGATGTAGGGGTGTTCGACGGGTATACCTCCGATTCAGGTTAGGATGAGTAGGTCTGCTACCAGGGTTCAAAATAGGAGTTGGGCCAGTGGGCGGAAGGTTATTCCCTGTTGTTTTGAGGTGTGAAGTAATGGGACTACTATTAGTACCAGAATTGAGGAGAATAGTGCTAAAACGCCTCCTAGTTTGTTTGGGATAGCCCGTAGGATGGCGTAGGCAAATAGGAAATACCATTCTGGTTGGATGTGTGGAGGAGTCACTAGTGGGTCGGCGGGGATGAAGTTTTCTGAGTCTTTTAGTAGGTTGGGTGCGAGTGTTGTTAGGGATATTAGAACTATAATAAAGATTGTAAACCCTAATATATCTTTGAGTGAAAAGTAGGGGTGAAATGGAATTTTGTCTGGGTCGGAGTTTAGGCCGATTGGATTGTTAGATCCTGTTTCGTGTAGGAATAGGGCGTGTAGTACGGTGGCAGCGATGATTACGAATGGGATGAGGAAGTGGAATGCGAAGAATCGGGTTAGTGTTGCATTGTCTACGGAGAAGCCTCCTCAGACTCATTGTACTAAGGAGTTTCCTACATAGGGGATTGCTGATAGTAGGTTTGTAATTACGGTAGCGCCTCAAAATGATATTTGTCCTCATGGTAAGACGTATCCTACGAATGCTGTTATTATTACCAGTAGTAGAAGGACTACTCCGATATTTCAGGTTTCTTTATATAGGTATGAGCCGTAGTATAAGCCCCGTCCGATGTGCATGTAAATACAGATAAAAAATAAAGAGGCTCCATTTGCGTGTAGGTTTTGGATGATTCAGCCGTTGTTTACATTTCGGCAGATGTGAATTACGGATGAAAAGGCAGTTGAAATATCTGAAGTGTAATGTATGGCTAGAAATAGTCCTGTTACGATTTGTACGGTTAGGCAAACTAGTAGGATGGAGCCGAAGTTTCATATTGTAGAAATGTTAGAAGGGGCAGGAAGGTCGATGAGTGCGCTATTGATTATTTTGAATAGGGGATGTGTTTTTCGGGTGATCATTCAGTTCTTATAGTTGAGTTACAACGGTGGTTTTTCAAGTCATTGGTCCTGGTTAAAATCCGGGTAAGAATTTATGACATGTTTCATTGAATTGATTGGGCTTAGCCTGTATATTGGTGTTATTGGAGTTATTACTTGCCCTGCGCCGTATTATGCGGCGTTAAGTATAGCGTTAGCGGCGGGGGTAGGATGTATTACATTGGTTTGGCATGGTGGGACGTTAATTGGGTTAATGTTGTTTTTAATTTATTTGGGTGGAATGTTAGTGGTTTTTGCATATTCGGCAGCTTTATCAGCTGACCCATATCCTGATGCGTGGGGTGAGGGAATAGTTAAGTTTTATGTTTTAGCATACTTAATTGGGATTGGGCTTGCGGTTTTATGGTTTAAATATATGCGTGGGGGGTGACGGGTTGTTATGGATGAGTATAATGAGTTTTTTATGCGTCCTGGGGATATTGGGGTTGGCTATGTGTATTATGATGGAGGGGCTATGTTGTTGGTGTGCGGTTGGGCGTTATTGTTATGTCTTTTTGTGGTGTTGGAGCTGACTCGAGGTTCGAGTCGTGGTGCGCTTCGGGCTGTTTAGATTATAGCTAGAAGGGTAGCAGCTAAGATTGTGGAAATTAGGTAAGAGGCTAGGTAGATTTTGATAGTGTCAGGGTTAGGGCTATCAAAGAATGAAGTTAGACGGTGGTGTGTTGGGTGTAGGGTCTTAGGTCCGATTTCTAGTCATTGTTGGTCAATTTTGGTGGCTTGTTTACCTAGTATTAGGGTGAGTTTTGGTATAGTTCGATGAATAATGCTTGGGAAAAATCCTAGTATATTAGAGAAGTTGTGCAGTGTTAAGGCAGGGGTAATTTTAGTTTGTTTGGAGGTTGCATTGGCTATTGTTAGTGCAATGATGACTCCTATAATTGTAACAATTAGTGCGGCTAGTTTCATTTGGGGGGTTATAGTCGCGGTTGGGATTTTTAATGGTAAGAAATTTGAGGTAATGATTAATCCTGAGATAATACTTCCTCAGGCTAGGCGTTCAAGGGGTGCAGTTAATGTTTTATGGTTTTCATTGATTGGGGATAGAGAGGGGAATCGGGGGGAGCCTATGGTCACAAAGAAAATGATTCGGAGGCTGTATACTGCTGTGAAGGATGTGGCGATTAGTGTTAGGGTTAGGGCTCAGGCGTTTAAGTAGGAGGTATTTAGGGCTTCAATGATTGCATCTTTTGAGAAGAACCCTGCTAGGAAGGGTATTCCTGTTAGTGCTAGGCTGCCAATGATGAGGCAGGAGGTTGTAAATGGTATTAGTTTGTGTAGTCCTCCTATTTTTCGGATATCTTGTTCGTCGTTTAGGCTGTGGATGATTGATCCGGAGCAAAGGAATAGTATGGCTTTGAAAAAGGCGTGGGTGCAGATGTGAAGGAAGGCTAGTTGGGGTTGGTTAAGTCCAATGGTAACTATTATTAATCCTAGTTGACTTGATGTTGAGAATGCTACGATTTTTTTGATATCATTTTGTGTTAGTGCACAGGTTGCAGTGAATAAGGTCGTTAGAGCTCCTAGACATAAGCAGGTGGTCAGAATTAGTTGGTTGTTTTCTATTAGGGGATGCAGGCGGATAAGTAGAAAGATACCTGCAACCACTATTGTGCTTGAATGTAGTAGGGCTGAAACTGGGGTTGGGCCTTCTATTGCTGCGGGTAGTCAGGGATGAAGTCCAAATTGGGCGGATTTTCCAGCTGCTGCTAGGATGATTCCTATTAGGGGGATTGTTAAGTCAAAGTCTTTAGATAATAGGAAGATTTGGGGGAGTTCTCATGAGTTGAGGTTTATTGCGATTCAAGCAATTGCTAGGATTAATCCTACGTCTCCGACTCGATTGTATAGGACTGCTTGAAGGGCTGCTGTGTTAGCATCCGCTCGGCCGTGTCATCACCCAATTAATAGGAATGATATAATTCCTACGCCCTCTCACCCGATGAATAGTTGAAATAGGTTGTTGGCGGTTACTAGGATGATTATGGCTACTAGAAATAGTAGTAAATATTTGAAGAATCGGTTTAAGTAGGGGTCAGAGTGTATATATCAGGATGCAAATTCTAAGATTGATCATGTAACATATAAGGCGATTGGGGTAAAGATTAAAGAGTAGTTGTCAAATTTAAAGCTCATATTAATGTCAAAGTTTGCAGTGTTTATTCAGTTTCATGTAGTAATGATGGTTTCTGTTCCTTGATCTAAGAAGATGATGAGTGGGAGTATGTTGATGAAAAATGCGGTAGTTACGGCGGTTTTGGCATGTTTAACAGCTCAGGCTTGGTTAGGAGGTTTTGGGTTGAGGGTTATAATGATAGGTCATATGAGAATAACTAGAGTAAGTAAGAGGGAGGTAGTTGCAATGGTATTTAGCATAGCTGCTACTTGGAGTTGCACCAAGAGTTTTTGGTTCCTAAGACCAACGGATGAGCTATTATCCTTTAGGAGCTAATTGAATGAGCCGCGGAGTTTAACTGCGGGGGTAAAGGATTAGCAGTCCTTACTGCTTCAGGCCTCTTTCGGCAGATAAGAGGAGTTTAACCTCTATTTTTAGAATCACAATCTAATGTCTTATGTTAAACTATATCCGCAGTATCATCATCCTCATATAACTTCAGGTTTTATCATAAGGAGGATTACTGGTGCCAGGTGAAGGAATATTAGTAAGTGTTCTCGTGTGTGGGAGGGCGGAAGGTTGGTGATATGTTGTGGGAGGGGCCCGCGTTGTGTTATCATATATAAATACAGGGAGTAGGCAGCGGTGATTAGGATTCCGGCTCCTGTTATTGTTAGGGTTCAAGGGGACCAGTTAAACAAGGCTGTAACAATTATTAGTTCTCCTATCAGATTGGGTAGTGGGGGTAGTGCTATATTTGCTAAGTTAAAGATGAATCATCAGAGAGCTGTTAGTGGAAAGATAATTTGTAGTCCGCGGGCTAGGATTATAGTTCGGTTGTGGGTCCGTTCATATGTGGTGTTGGATAGACAGAATAGGGCAGAGGACACTAGACCGTGTGATACCATGAGTACTAGTGCTCCGGTAAATCCTCAGGGGGTTTGAAGTAAGATGCCACTCGCTACGAGCCCTATGTGGCTAACAGATGAGTAGGCGATTAAAGATTTTATATCTGATTGTCGAAGGCAGATAGCGCCTGTTATTAACACACCTCAGAGGGCCAGGATAATAAATGGGTATATCAGATCTTTTGACATAGGACTTAGGATAGCTATCACTCGTATCATACCGTATCCTCCTAATTTTAGTAAAACCGCTGCTAGTACTATTGATCCTGCTACTGGAGCTTCTACGTGAGCTTTTGGTAGTCAGAGGTGAATACCATATAGAGGTATTTTTACTAAGAAGGCAATTAAGCACCCTGCTCATCAAAGTTTATCTCCTCAGGAGTGAGGGTCTATTGGTGGTTGTGCGTATTGGATAATAAGTATTGAAAGGGTTCCTGTGTTTTGATGGAGTATTAGTAGGGCCACTAGTAGTGGTAGTGAGCCTCCTAGGGTATAGAATAGGAAGTATGTTCCGGCGCTTAGTCGTTCGGCTTGATTACCTCATCGGGTGATGAGGATAAGAGTTGGGATTAGGGTTGCTTCGAATATTACATAAAATATGGTGATTTCAGTGGCACTAAATGCTAAGATTAGAAAGGTTTGGAGGGAGGCTAAAAGAGTAATAAAACTTCGTTGTCGGTCAGTGGGTTCTATTTTAATGTGGTGTTGGCTAGCCAGAATTATGAGTGGCAGGAGTCAGCAGGTAAGGACTAGTAGAGGTGCTGATAAAGGGTCTGTGGCCATATATAGGTTGGCGGTTGTCCACCCGGTTTCGAAGGATCATTTAATTAGGGTGAAACTAATTAAGGCAATTACTAGACTATGAATGGTTATGTTAGTTCACAATCATTTAGGGGAAGAAAGTCAAATTGTTGGGAACAGTATGATGGTAGGGATTAGAATTTTTAGCATTGTAATAGGTTTAGGGCTTTAATTTGGTCCGTGCCGTGGGTACGGGTTGTGGCAATTAGTAGGGCTAGGCCTGCGGCAGCCTCACAGGCTGAGAAGGTCAATACTAGAATGGGGGCCGCGTAGGAGGTGGTTGATTCATGGTGTAGTGTTCATAGTGAAAGGCCAATAAATAGACCCAGTATTACTGTTTCTAGACATAGTAGGGCTGATAATAGGTGTGAACGATGGAAGATCAGGCCTATTATTCCTGTGAAAAATGTACCACCAAAGACGATTGTTACAGACATTGTAAGGGAGTCATGGATTTTAACCGTGATTCTCTGAGCCGAAATCAGAGGTCTTAATATTTGGACTAACTGCCTATTGAGCCCAGTCTAGGCCCCCTCGTAATCATTCGTAGATTAAGCCTAGTGTGAGTAGTGCTAGAATAACTACAGCTCATGTTAGGGTACAGAGGGGGTCTGCCAGTTGGATTGCCCAGGGCAGTGGGAGTAGAAGAGCAATTTCTAGATCAAATAGCAGGAATAGGATGGCCAGCAGAAAGAAGCGTAAGGAGAAGGGGAGTCGTGCTGATCCTCGTGGTTCACAGCCGCATTCGTAGGGGGATAGTTTTTCGGCATCCGGATTTTTAAGGGGTAATCAAAATGCTACAAGGGTTAAAATTAATGATAGCGTTACAGAGATGGCTAATATGGTCGTAATTACGTTCACTATCTTTCCTTGGATTTAAACCAGGACTGAGTGATTGGAAGTCACTTGTACTTTTTGATACTAGAAAGATATGAGCCTCATCAGTAAATAGAGACGTATAGGAATAATCATACTACATCTACAAAGTGTCAGTATCAAGCGGCCGCTTCAAATCCGAAGTGGTGGTCTGATGTGAAGTGGTATTTAATTTGTCGTAGTAGGCAAGTAGCGAGGAAAGTAGAGCCAATAATAACGTGAAGTCCGTGGAAGCCGGTTGCTACGAAGAATGTTGAGCCATAGACTCCGTCTGCGATGGTGAAGGGGGCTTCATAATATTCTAGGGCTTGAAGGATTGTAAAGTAGAAGCCTAGTAGAACTGTTAAAGCGAGAGATTGAATTGCTTGTTTACGTTCTCCTGCTATAAGACTATGGTGGGCTCATGTGACTGTGATACCTGATGCTAGAAGAACTGCGGTGTTAAGGAGTGGGACTTCGAATGGGTCTAGGGTTGTGATACCGGTGGGAGGCCAGCATCCTCCTAGTTCTGGGGTAGGGGCGAGGCTGGAGTGGTAAAAGGCTCAGAAGAATCCTAGGAAGAAAAATACTTCAGAGGTGATAAATAGGATTATGCCATATCGTAGGCCTTTTTGTACAGGGGATGTGTGGTGGCCTTGAAATGTGCCTTCTCGTACAATATCCCGTCATCATTGATATATTGTTAGGATTATTAGTACTAGGCCTAGGGTTATTAGTGTTATATTGTGGAAGTGGAATCAGATTGCTAAGCCTGACATTGTTAAAAGGGCAGCTACTGCGCCGGTCAGGGGTCATGGGCTTGGATCTACTATGTGGTATGCGTGGGCTTGGTGGGTCATTATACGTTTTCTTGTAGGTAAAGGCTTAGTAATAAGACAAATACATAGGCTTGAATAATGGCTACCGCAACTTCTAGTAATGTTAATAGTACTAGCAGTGTGGCAGTGAGCATTGCTACTGTAGTTATTGTTGGTATAAGTGTAATAGTTGCGGTTGAGATTAGTTGAATTAGTAAGTGACCAGCTGTTAGATTGGCTGTTAGTCGTACGCCCAAAGCTAAGGGTCGGATAAACAAGCTAATTGTTTCGATAATAATTAGGATAGGGATGAGTAGTGCGGGGGTTCCTTCTGGTAAGAGGTGGCCGAGGGCTACTGTTGGTTGGTTTCGTAGTCCAATAATTACAGTTGCTAGTCATAGTGGGACAGCTAGGCCTATGTTTAGTGACAGTTGAGTTGTAGGTGTAAATGTATAGGGGAGTAGTCCTATAATGTTTAATGTAAGAATGAACATTATTAGGGAGGTTAGAATTATGGCTCATTTATGTCCACCTTGATTCAGTGGTGTTAGTAGCTGTTGTGTAAATGTTTTAATGAATCAGCTTTGGAGGGATGTGAGTCGGTTATTTTGGTGTCGGTTAGTTGGGGTAGGGATTAAGATTAGGGGTAGTGTTAGTGCAATGGCGATTAAAGGAATTCCCAGGTGTGTAGGGCTTATGAATTGGTCGAATAGGTTTGGTGTCATGGTCAGTTTCAGGTATCTGATTTAAGCTTTTTGGTGCTTAGAGCTGTAATTTCATTTGTAAATGTGCAACTTAGTACTTTATTTGGAAGTATTGTTAAGAAGATTAGTCATGAGAATGCAAAAATTATGAATCACGGGTCTGGATTTAGTTGTGGCATGTCATTAGAGGTGGTTCGGGGCCACCAGTCTTTAGCTTAAAAGGCTAATGCTAGTCCGTTTAGCTTTCTAATGAGGTATCAAGTATTAGTGAAGATCAGCTTTCAAAATGTTTTAGGGGAACAGCTTCTACAACGATAGGTATAAAGCTGTGGTTAGCCCCGCAGATTTCAGAACATTGTCCGTAGAATACTCCTGGTCGAGAGGTAATAAAAGATGTTTGGTTAAGTCGTCCTGGGACGGCGTCCATTTTGACTCCTAATGCGGGAACAGCTCAGGAGTGTAGTACATCTTCAGCTGAGACTAGTACTCGGATTGGGGATTCTATTGGAACTACTATTCGATGGTCTGTTTCTAGCAGACGGAATTGGCCCGGTAGGAGGTCTTGTGTTGGGGTCATATAGGAGTCAAAGGTTAGATTTTCGTAGTCAGTATATTCGTAGCTTCAGTATCATTGATGTCCTATAGCTTTCACGGTTAGGTGGGGGTCATTGACTTCATCTATTAGGTAGAGAATTCGTAGGGATGGGAGGGCAATTAAGATAAGAATTACTGCTGGTAGTATGGTTCATACAATTTCAATTTCTTGCGAGTCTAAAATGTATTTATTAGTAAGTTTAGTGGTAACTATCACAACAATAATGTATAGTACTAGGGTGCTAATTAGGAAAACAATTATTAAGGCATGGTCATGGAAGTGTAGAAGTTCTTCTATTATAGGGGAGGCCGCGTCTTGGAATCCCAGTTGAGAGGGGTGTGCCATTAAGCTCTAGGGCTTAAGGTACGCAGGGCTTTAACCTGCAATTTCGTCTTGACAAGGCGATGTAATTTGTTTTACTAGTATCTTATAAAAGAAAGTGGCAGAGTGGTTATGCAGCTGGCTTGAAACTAGCTTATTGGGGTTCAATTCCCTTCTTTCTCGTTAATTTGAACCTGTACAAAGGCCGGCTCTTCAAATGTGTGATGTGGGGGTGGACATCCGTGAAGCCATTCTACGTTTGTGGAGGCTATTTCTACGGAGAGTACTTCTCGTTTGGCGGTAAAGGCTTCTCATAAGATGTAGAGGAATATTACAACTGCTACTAGGGAGATAAGGGAGCCGATTGATGAAATAATATTTCATAGTGAGTAAGCATCTGGGTAGTCTGAGTATCGTCGTGGCATGCCTGCTAATCCTAGGAAGTGTTGTGGGAAGAAGGTTAGATTAACGCCCACAAATATTGTACTGAAGTGGATTTTTGTTCATGTATCATGTATTGTATATCCAGTGAAGAGAGGGAATCAATGTACGAAGGCTCCTATAATAGCAAATACTGCCCCCATTGATAAAACGTAATGGAAGTGGGCTACTACGTAGTATGTGTCGTGCAGTACAATGTCTAGGGATGAATTGGCTAGTACGATCCCAGTTAGTCCTCCTACGGTAAATAGGAAGATGAAGCCCAGGGCCCATAGCATGGGGGTTTCTCATTTAATTGATCCCCCGTGTAGGGTTGCAAGTCAGCTAAATACTTTTACACCTGTAGGGATTGCGATGATTATTGTTGCGGATGTAAAGTATGCTCGGGTGTCTACATCTATTCCTACTGTAAATATGTGATGGGCTCAGACAATGAACCCCAGAAGGCCGATGGCTATTATGGCTCAAACTATACCTATATATCCGAAGGGTTCTTTTTTCCCAGCGTAGTAGGCCACGATGTGGGAGATTATTCCGAATCCAGGAAGAATTAGAATATAGACTTCTGGATGACCGAAAAATCAGAAAAGGTGTTGGTAGAGGATGGGGTCACCTCCTCCAGAGGGGTCAAAGAAGGTAGTGTTCAGGTTTCGGTCCGTTAAGAGTATTGTAATACCGGCAGCTAGGACTGGTAATGATAGAAGTAGTAGTACAGCTGTAATTAAGACGGCTCACACAAATAGGGGGGTCTGGTATTGTGAGATTGCTGGGGGTTTTATATTAATGATCGTTGTGATGAAGTTGATGGCTCCTAGAATAGATGATACTCCTGCAAGATGTAGTGAGAAGATGGTTAGATCTACGGAGGCCCCTGCGTGTGCTAGGTTTCCGGCTAGGGGTGGGTAAACGGTTCAGCCTGTTCCCGCACCCGCTTCAATTCCGGAAGAGGCAAGTAGTAATAGGAAGGATGGGGGTAGAAGTCAGAAACTTATGTTGTTTATTCGAGGAAATGCTATGTCTGGGGCCCCAATTATTAGGGGGACGAGTCAGTTGCCAAATCCTCCAATTATAACAGGTATTACTATAAAGAAGATTATAACGAAGGCATGTGCAGTAACGATAACATTATAGATTTGGTCGTCACCTAAAAGAGCTCCCGGTTGGGCTAGCTCTGCTCGGATTAGTAGGCTGAGGGCTGTGCCGACTATTCCGGCTCAGGCACCAAATACTAGATAGAGGGTGCCAATGTCTTTATGATTGGTTGAGAAGAATCAGCGTGTAATTGTCACAGGTAGGGTGGCCGAGAGTTTAGGCGGTGGATTGTAGCTCCATAAACAAAGGTTTGAGTCCTTTCCCTTCCAAGTCCCGTGGTGTATAACATTTCGGATTGCAAATCCGAAGACGCCGGTTAATAGCCGACCGGGGCTTTCCCCGCCTTTTTGAAGGGAGGCGGGGGAAGTAGATGAATGCTCGCTGGCTTGAGCACCTAGCTGTTAACTAGGAGTTTGTAGGATCGAGGCCTTCTCATCTAGAAAGGCTTTAGCTTAATTAAAGTGTCTGGGTTGCATTCAGAAGATGTGGGATAGAGTCCTACAAGTCTTATACAGGGACTAGGAGATTTTCACTCCTGCTTAGAGCTTTGAAGGCTCTTGGTCTGGGTTATCCTAAGTCTCTAGTTCACTAGTGCCTGGGCTAGGGGTGCTAGAGGTAATAATGTCAGAGCAGAGGTCATGAAAGCGGCGAGGGGGACAGTGTTTTTTTTAGTTTGTAGGCGTCAGGGGGTAGAAGAATTGTTTGTGTTAGGGGCGGTTGTTAGGATTATAGCGTAACATAGGCGTAGGTAGAAGTATAGGCTTATTAACGAGGCGAGTGCTAGGGTGACAGCTGTTAGGGGGAGTCCTTGTGCAGTGAGGTCTTGTAGAATTAATCATTTTGGTATAAATCCTGTTAGTGGGGGGAGTCCGCCTAGTGATAGCAGTGTTAGGGAGGCGAGGGCTGCTATGGAGGGTGCTTTAGTCCAGGCTATTGCTAGTGTGTTGATTTTTGTTGTGGATATTAATTTGAATACTAAGAAGGTTGCTGATGTTATAATAAAATATGTAATTAGGACCAGTATTGTTAGTTGTTGGTTGAATTGTGAAATTATAATAATTCATCCGAGATGGGCGATTGATGAGTATGCTAGGATTTTTCGTAGTTGTGTTTGGTTTAGGCCCCCTCAGCCCCCTAGAATTACTGATGAGAGACCAAGTACTGTGAGTAGTTGTGGGGGTGTGAATGGGGCTATTTGGATAATTAGTGCGAATGGTGCTAGTTTTTGTCATGTGGCTAAAATAAGTCCTGTGGGTAAGTCTAGCCCTTGTATGACTTGGGGCATTCATATATGTATTGGGGCTAGTCCTATTTTTAGTGCCAGTGCTATTGTAATTATGATGGTTGAGATTGGAGTTGCTGTGGAGTAAATGTTTCATTCTCCGGTGATTCATGCATTGGCAGTGCTTGCGAAGAGAATAGTTGCTGCAGCAGCAGCTTGGGTTAGGAAATATTTAATAGTGGCCTCTACTGCCCGTGGAGAGTGGGACTTAGCTATTAGTGGTAGTATTGCTAGTGTATTTATTTCGAGGCCCATTCAGGCTAGTATTCAGTGAGCGGAGGATATTGTTAGGAGGGTGCCTAGGATTAGGCTGGCGAGCAAGACCAGGGTGATGAAAGGACTCATATGGTAAGAGAAGGGTATTATCCTACATTTTTGGGGTATGGGCCCAAAAGCTTTGTTAGCTTATCTTAACTAGGAAGTGGTGTAATGGGAGCACTTGGAGTTTTGATCTCCATAATATGGGTTCGATTCCCTTCTTTCTAAGGAGTCGGGAGGATTTTAGCCTCCATAGATCACTCTATCAAAGTGGTCCTTGGACATTCAGGCACGGCTCCTTCCCACTTACTTCTTCTATATTTGTGGTGGTAAGCCGTTTAGTGACACAGGTATTGAGGTGTGTCATAGGATGAAGGCTGTGGCTACTGGTAGGAAGCTTTTTCATGCCAGGTGTATTAATTGATCATACCGGAATCGGGGGTATGAGGCACGGACTCATAAAAATGTTAGAGCTAATAAAGTGGCTTTTGTCATAATTACTGTGGTGGTTTTGAGGAAGGAGGAGTTGTAGGTTGTACCTATAAAGATTATTGTTGAAAATGTATTTATCATTAGGATATTAGTGTATTCGGCTAAGAAGAAGAGGGCAAAGGGTCCTCCAGCATATTCAACATTATATCCTGATACCAGTTCTGATTCTCCTTCCGTTAAGTCAAAAGGGGCTCGGTTTGTTTCTGCTAGTGTTGAGACATACCATATTGCGGCTGGGGGTCAGGCTGGGAGGGCGAATCATGTTGTTTCTTGGGCTGTAGCAAGTGTTTGCATATTAAAGTTTCCAGAAAATATAATTATAGATAGTAGAATTAGTCCTAGACTAATTTCATAGGAGATGGTTTGTGCAACTGCTCGTAGGGCCCCAATTAGTGCATATTTTGAGTTTGAGGCCCATCCTGAACCTAGGATTGAGTAAACTGCTAGGCTGGAGAGGGCTATGATAAATAGTACACCTAGGTTTAGGTCTGCCAGGGCATATGGTATTGGTAGTGGTGATCATATTGTTAAAGCTAGTGTTAAGGCCAATGTGGGGGTTAATACAAATAGGAATGGGGAAGAAGTTGATGGGCGAATTGGTTCTTTAGTGAAGAGTTTTACTGCATCTGCAATTGGTTGGAGAATTCCTCATGGTCCTACTACGTTTGGGCCTTTTCGTAGTTGTATGTACCCTAGAACTTTTCGTTCAATTAAAGTTAGAAAAGCAACGGCTAATAGTACTGAGGCAATATAAATTAGGGGGTGCAGGAGTTGGATTGGTGTTGGTGCCATTATATTAAGAGGGGGATTTGAACCTCCGAGAGAAAGGACTTAGGTCTTTTGCAATTGCCGGGCTCTGCCATCTCAATAATCTTATCTTGATTTTTGGTTATGCTCCCTTTATTTAATTTAGTTGTTTTCATTAAATTAGGGTGGGGCATACTTATATCATGGGCCCCATCTTTCCGGTCCTTTCGTACTAGGAAAAGTAGCGTTACAGATAGAAACTGACCTGGATTACTCCGGTCTGAACTCAGATCACGTAGGACTTTAATCGTTGAACAAACGAACCCTTAATAACGGTTGCACCATTAGGATGTCCTGATCCAACATCGAGGTCGTAAACCCCCTTGTCGATATGGGCTCTTAAAGGGGATTGCGCTGTTATCCCTTGGGTAGCTTGGTTCGTTGATCGGCAAGTGCCGGATCTTTGTGGTCAGAAATTCTGTTATTTAGAGATGTCTCTCTTGATTCTAGGGGGTTGCCCCAGTCTGCGCGGTAGTTTTGTTTTATTCCGCGGTCGCCCCAACCAAAGACTAGGACCAATTGCTATTTATATTTAACTAAAGGTAGGGGGTCATTGATATAGGTGGTCTGATGTCTTAAGTTCCAAAGGGTCTTCTCGTCTTGTATTTTTATGCCCGCTTCTGCACGGACAGATCAATTTCATTGACTTGAAAAGGGAGACAGTTAAGCCCTCGTTTCACCATTCATACAGGTCTTTATTTAAAAGACAAGTGATTGCGCTACCTTCGCACGGTTAAAAATACCGCGGCCGTTTAACTTGTCACTGGGCAGGCAGGACCTCCAATACTTTGATTTTTGCAGGAGGCGATGTTTTTGGTAAACAGGCGGGGCTCGTGTTTGCCGAGTTCCTTCCTTATCTTTTGGTCTTTCCTTTATAGCCTTCCAGTGTCGGGTTAACGATTGGGTTATGTGAGTGTTTCTTGGTGTTTAATATGGTCACATTTCCCTCTGTGGTTTGGGTTCGGGTAATTGCTAGTGGTGGGTCCGGATTAGCATACACGTAGGCTTGGAGAAGGGGGTTTCCCCCTTCTTATTACTCATTTTAGCATTATCTTTTCCATGTGGGCATGGGGTGGCCTAATAGAGTTAGGGGTTTTAGATTTAATATTTAAATAATGGAGTTTTGTTCTACCGGAGCTTTAACGCTTTCTGTTTAGGTGGCTGCTTTTAGGCCCACTAGAGTAGTATGTCTTGGTTAATATAATCTTTAACCTCCTGGTGAGGTTGTATTCTGTTTCTTAAGGGCTGTACCCCTTATGAATAACTCTCGCATGTTTCTTTGGCTCGTTAGATTTCAAGCGGTTTGAGTTGCTTGAGTTGTTTTAGTTGTTGAGTTAAGGAGTGCGAGGCTGAACTCATATTCATTTCTTAGGCAACCAGCTATAACTAAGTTCGATAGGTCTGTCACCGCTACTTGGAGATCTTCCCACTCTTTTGCCACAGAGATGGGTTGGCCCTAATTAATAGGCTGTCTCGGAGTAGCTCACTTAGTTTCGGGGGTTTGAACTAAAGTTCACTTTGCTCAGGAGGGGGTAGCTAAATCATGATGCAAAAGGTACGAGGGTTAGTCTCTGCTTAGTTGTGCTTTAATGATTTGTTTCATTTCTTTTTCAGCGTTCCCTTGCGGTACTATTTCTATAGCTTGTAATTAGTGCCTTTTCTGTCTCACATACTGAGGCGGTAGAATGTTTTAGTTTATGTTGTGGGGGTTTAATGATAGGTTATTAATGTTGTGTGTTGTTTGGGTGTTTAAGCTAGCTGTATGGCTCAGGGTGACCCAATTTGCGCGGGTATTTTTTCCGTGTAAAGGAGATGTATTGCTATTATTACTACACTCTGATTATTCCAAGTACACCTTCCGGTACACTTACCATGTTACGACTTGCCTCCCCGTGTAGGCGGTTGTGTTATTATGAATGTTTGGGTGTGTGAGCATGGGGAGAGTGACGGGCGGTATGTGCACGTCTCAGAGCCTAATTCAAAAGGACTCTCTATTTCCTTTTTACTACTAAATCCACCTTTGTGGCACAATATTTCAGGGTGCCGTTCGTATGTTCTGTTGTAGAAAATGTAGCCCATTTCTACCCACTTCGTACGCTACACCTCGACCTGACGTTTTTGGGTGGACCAATTTTGCTCACTATTGTACCTTTGCAGGGTAAGCTGACGACGGCGGTATATAGACGGTATGGGACAAGGAGTGGTAAGGTTTAACGGGGATTATCGGTTTTAGAACAGGCTCCTCTAGGTGGTTCTGAGACACCGCCAAGTCCTTTGGGTTTTGAGCTATGGCTTGTAGTACCCTGGCGAATGTAGTGAAACATATAAGGTTTAGGGCTAAGCATAGTGGGGTATCTAATCCCAGTTTGTTTCTTAGCTTTCGTGGAGTCAGGTAATTTTGTTTAAAGCTACTTTCGTGTTTGGGTTTCTTGTCTTCGGGAGTGCTTATAACAGCCTGGAAGGTCCTTTAGCTTTATTTTTATTTTCCCTAACCACTCTTTACGCCGTGCTTATCAACTAGGGTCTTTCGTATAACCGCGGTGGCTGGCACGAATTTTACCGGCCCTCTTAGCCCTGACTAAGTCAAGTTTGCACTTATAGCTTAATGTAAATTACTGCTGAAATCCCTTGGGGGTGTGGCGTAGCAAGGCGTCGTGGGCTAGGTTAAATTGTGCCTGATGCCTGCTCCTCATCTCCGGGCGGGAGAAGTTGAGGGCATTCTCACGGGAATGCGGATACTTGCATGTATAAATTAGGCTAAAGCTGATAGTAAAGTCGGGACCAGGCCTTTGTGCCTGTGGAACTTTTTAGGGTTCAATCTTAACATCTTCAGTGTTGCGCTTTAAATTTAAGCTACACTGGC